TCTTTGCCTATCCGATGGAAAGCGAATCGAAGTTGCTTGCGCGCTTCTTTGCAGTGCTGTTCTCTACTGCATCTTATCCAGGACCCGATGCTTCGTCTTGCTGCTTCGGCGGATGCACTTTGTCTAGGAACCTATTTCTCTTATGTTGTATCAACCGATGGAACGTGGTCTCCCTGTGCTTCAGATAGGGACAGAGCTCGAAACTCCCCAGCGAATGAGGTAAAGACGGAATGAACAGTTGGTCGGGCCGGTTGAAGCGGATCCATCCTATGCCTCATCAGTCTCTGGTGCGCGTTGAGCTTTTTTCTTCCTTTCCGTCTTTAAACCCACCTCCCTATACTGCGAAATGAGTTTCATAATCAGTTGCAAAAGAACTAGAATGAACACCATCTGGAGCTATGTCTGAAAGTATATTAATGTAGGTACGCTTAGCGCTTGGTAAGTCAGGAGCAAAGGTTGTAGTATAGTAATTCCAAATCCAACTTCTGAAGCAACAAGCAACGGATTGAGCGCGCTAGCGCGAAAGCCGTATAGCGTTAGCGCATCCTGCTGGCGGTTCACTTTTCATAGGTTTCCTAATCACTGTTCTAGCAAACTAACAACTCTAGTTTATACTGAAAGGAAATGGGCTAGCCAAACCCGACAATAACAGGCGAGAATGATTACGCGATTGCTGTTCAAAGAAGACAGGATTCACACCTTCCCTCAAGTAGACAGGCAAGTCTGACGTGCTAGCTCAATGTTGTTCATTCTTTGCTAAAGAAATGGGGGTTTTGGGTGGAACATTAGGTTCCGGTTAGGAAATAGCTTCCTCAGCGATCTGCCTCATTGCAGGAGGAAGGAACCGGAGCAACCACTGGAAGAGGGGAATACGGGTGAGCCAGGGACAGTACCGCCGAAACAGACTCACAATCGAATTCTTCTTTAAATAAAGCGCAGTTGACAACATCCCCGACTTCTTAACCAGTCTATGCACATTCTTAGCGAAGATGTAGGCACTAATGTCCTTACTCTTATTAAGACGGAACTCTTTCATTCATTCTCGGTGCAAAACCGTCCAGCTAGGGAACTCTTCATCGAATAGAACCCTTCTTTCTGTAATTCAATTTGCATCCTCAAAGGAAGAAAGTGATCCTGGCTCAGAAAACTCTTCATCAGCCTCCCATTCAGAGGATTCGTTTCTGACTTCCACCTTTCGGATAGTTTGAAATCGTGATTCAAGCTGAGCAAAGAATCAAAACCTTCCCCAATAAAGATAGGATTCGTCGAATGTGAATTCGTGAGCAAAGCGGATCCCACAAGCAAGTTGGTCATTCCTGTCCCTCCCTGCTGATAGAAGAGAGCGGTCTGGAATTGATTCACCTATTACACGACTCGCATCAGCAACAGGAAAAGGAACTGTGGCTATCGCTAGCAGCCCCGGCCAAAGTTCTCTTCCTCAGAGAGGAGTTGGATCCGCAAAGGTCAGCCAAGAAAGCAGGGAAAGATGCCAATTCATGCGGGTTTCTTAACTTTGATTGTTAGATTTTCGGGCATTTCCTTAAAGATAGACGGGAAACTTCCTGGGCTTGGCTTTGCCATCAGCAGTGTGCTTTCGAGCGTTCCCTGCCTCGACCTGTTCGGTTTTAAGGTGGGAGTCCTCTTCTTTCACTTTCAGCTGAGTTAGTCGCCCAGCCTTTGGCATCTCTCTTTTAAGGTTTATAGCATTCTATGTAATATCGACCGAATGCGCTAGGTAGATTTCTCTTCTCTTCATCTCCATTCATTTCTTTCAGAACCTCTGCGCGGAATAGAGATCCAAGTTTTGATTAGGAGAGAGAGGCGAGCCCCGCACCAAGGGTGTTCACCTACGAGACACCGGCGCCTCTTGACTTTCATGTGTTTTTCATGCGTTAGCTGCTTTCGTCCTTGTGCTAGTCGGGCACTTTCCCGCGGGTTCATATATTTTGGTTATATCTTGTGTGAGTGAATGAGGTAGTTTTACTTGCTCGCTTGTTAGCCACTGCCGTTTTAGTTGGATCAACTCCCCCTTTCTGCAGGTGCTGGGTAGTTTACTCACTTAGCGCTGTCCTCAGCTTTGCTTCTTACCGGCGAGGTTGAGCCGCCATAGTTTCTTCTTTTTTCTTCGATAGACTAAATAGAGTTTACCGAGTAGAATTGTTATAAATAGAATCTTAAATAAATACAACTACTGTTTCTTCATTAACAGAATATCGGAGTGTAGGGATTCCTAAACCCACTTTCTAGAAAGCTCCTCTTGCGCTAAACGAATAATAGATAGCGAATAGATAGGCAAACCTGGCTCATCACTCTAATGGCAGGCCTGTGCCTCCTCTGCAAACATATATCTTTTTTCGCCCCTGAAGAAGAGAGTGAGCCGGATGGGAGACAAAATGGCACATTCTGAAGGTAGTGCACAGCTAGTTCGGCTAGAGGGGAAGGTAGGGGGCCCCGCCCGGCTGTATAAAGTAGGGCTAGCGGCTCCTGAAATAAGAGGTTC